TCCCGGAGTAAGACATAGATTTCTGAATAAAATCAACTCTTTTAATTACATGATGGACTCCTATGAAAAAACATTGGCGCGTGTGTAAACGAGGTGCTCTACCTAACTGAGCTATAGCCCTAGTGCTTTTGATACATATTTGATCATATTAGATAAAGAAATTCTTGTCAAGATGAATATTACATGACCCAATCTCTTTGATTCATACGTTGGTATTGCGTATTAAGTAATATATATATTATATTACTTATTACATTAAATTTATAATCTATTAATTAATCTGATAGATAGGTACTTTTTTAATTTAGGATTATGATAAATGACCTACTTAACTCAGTGGTTAGAGTATTGCTTTCATACGGCAGGAGTCATTGGTTCAAATCCAATAGTAGGTAAGGTATAGCTAGAACTTATTAGATACCAGAATCAATGGTATCTAATAAGTTTTTCTACTCACCCCTTATTTCATTTCTTTTTTTTTTTCATTTTTTATTATTTGACTACACCAACTTGTTACGAGATCATATTGATAGCCTCAACTCGTGTCCTAGCTCGTCTGAGAGCTAGATTTGCCTCAATTGTTTGTCTCTTCCCTTGAGCCTTATTCAAGTTAGCTTCGGCTATTATAAGAGTTTGTTGTGCTTCTTGTGGATCAATGTCACTACCCTTCTCCGCATCATTTACTAAAATAGTAATCTGATTATTGCCTATTCTAGCAAAACCACCCATCAGAGCCATCGTTAACCATTGGTCGTTAAGGCGTATTCTCAAAATACCTATATCTACAGCTGTGGCAATAGGCGCATGATTTGATAATACTCCAATTTGTCCACTATTAGTAGATAGTATAATTTCCTTCACTTCTGAATCCCAAACAATTCGATTGGGGGTCAGTACACAAAGATTTAAAGTCATTTCTTAAATTTGCTCTCCATTTCTAAGTTAAGTTCGTAGCTTTCGCAGTAGCTTCATCAATATTACCCACCAAATAAAAGGCTTGTTCGGGAAGACTGTCTAATTCCCCAGAAAGAATCAAATTAAACCCTCTAATTGTTTCTGCTAGCCCAACATATTTCCCTGGCGAACCTGTAAATACTTCTGCTACGAAAAAAGGTTGTGATAAGAAACGTTCAATTTTTCGTGCTCTTGCTACGATTAAGCGATCCTCTTCGGATAATTCATCCAACCCAAGGATAGCTATAATATCCTGAAGTTCTTTGTAACGTTGTAAAGTTTCTTTAACTCTTTGCGCAGTTTCATAATGTTCTTCACCAACGATCCGAGGCTGGAGCATGGTTGACGTTGAATCTAAAGGATCTACTGCTGGATAGATACCTTTGGCAGCTAATCCTCTTGATAGTACAGTAGTAGCATCCAAATGTGCAAATGTCGTGGCAGGAGCAGGATCAGTCAAATCATCTGCAGGTACATAAACTGCTTGAATAGAAGTTATAGAGCCTTCTTTGGTAGAAGTAATTCTTTCTTGTAAAGAACCCATTTCAGTAGCCAGGGTGGGTTGATAACCCACAGCGGAAGGCATTCGGCCCAATAAGGCGGATACTTCGGATCCTGCTTGGACAAAACGGAAGATATTGTCGATAAATAGAAGTACGTCTTGTTCATTGACATCTCGGAAATATTCCGCCATAGTTAGAGCAGTTAAACCAACTCTCATACGAGCTCCGGGCGGTTCATTCATTTGCCCATAGACTAGAGCGACTTTTGATTCTGCAATATTTTTTTCATTAATTACTCCCGATTCTTTCATTTCCATATAAAGATCATTTCCCTCACGAGTACGCTCACCTACTCCACCAAATACGGATACACCTCCATGAGCTTTGGCAATGTTATTGATCAATTCCATAATGAGTACTGTTTTACCTACCCCAGCTCCACCGAAAAGTCCGATTTTTCCTCCACGGCGGTAAGGAGCTAAAAGATCTACTACTTTAATTCCTGTTTCAAAAATGGATAATTTTGTATCTAACTGTGTAAAGGCAGGCGCGGATCTATGAATAGGAGATGTTGTGCGAATATCTACAGGACCTAAATTATCAATAGGCTCTCCAAGCACGTTGAAAATTCGTCCTAGAGTTCCGCCGCCGACTGGAACACTAAGAGGAGCCCCCGTGTCAATCACGTCCATTCCTCTCTTTAGACCCTCTGTAGCACTCATAGCTACAGCTCTAACTCGATTATTTCCTAATAATTGCTGTACTTCACACGTTACGTTAATTTGTTGACCAACGGGATCTAGACCTTTCACTACCAGAGCATTGTAAATATTAGGCATCTTCCCTGGTGGAAAAGCTACATCGAGTACTGGACCAATTATTTGGGAGATACGCCCCAGATTTTTGTTTTCAAGTGCAGAAATCTCAGTATCAGAAGCGGTAGGAGTTATTCTCATATTAAAATCTATCCGTTTTTTTTTTTTTTTTCAAAAAATTTGGAAATCAAGAAAAAAATGTTCGACAACAAAGCAAGTTGATCGGTT